GAACAAATGTTTAAAAAACGACGAAAAGAACAAGGCGTAATGCAAGGGCTGGATCACCAGCTTCGAACAAGAAAATTTAAACGTATAGCTTTTTTAACTCGTTCCAAACGAAGTTTTAAGAAATCTAATTTCAAGAATTATAATCTTTATACAAAATTTAATAGAGATTCGGGTTTTATAAGTTATTTGGAAGAACCAGATTTTCGTCGAGCCGTAATCAAAGGATCTATGCGCATTCAAAGGCGTAAAATGGTTATTTGGGGACCGTCTCAAGGAAATCCCCATTCCCCTCTTTTTTTGGAAAAAATGGAAGATTTTCCTTTTCCTATATCCGACCTAATGAAGCTTTTTTTTAATATTAGAGATTGGTTGGGTAAAAAGTCAGAATTTGACATTTTAGATCAACAATTCCAAATAAAAAAAAACAACCAGGAAGACGTAATGGAATTCTGGGAAAATATTCCATATGCACAAAAAACAAGAAGTATTCTGTTACTAGCACAATCAATTTTTAGAAGATATATTAAATTACCCTTATTGATAATAGCTAAGAATATTGTCCGTATTTTATTACGGCAATCTCCGGAATGGTATGAGGATTTCCAAGATTGGAAGAAAGAAATTTATTTAAAGTGCAGCTATAATGGTCTTCAATTCTCCAAAACGGAATTTCCTAAAAATTGGTTAATAGACGGTTTTCAGATCAAAGTATTATATCCTTTTCATTTGAAACCGTGGCACGGATCTAAGCTACGACTCTCTGATAGAGATCGAAAGCAACAAGATGATTTTGATTCTTGTTTTTTAACAGTTTTGGGAATGGAAACAGAATATCCTTTTGGTCCTCCTCGAAAAACACCTTCCTTTTTTGAACCCATTTTTAAAGATATAGACTACAAAGTAGAAATAAGCAATTTTCATTTTAGAGTTCAAAGAGTTTTAAAAAAAATAACAAACAAACAAGAAAAAGCATTTTTATTTTTAAAACAAATACTTTTAAAAGGAAATAAAATTCCATTATTTATACCGAGAGAAATATATGAATCAAGTGAAACTCAAACAGAAAAGGATTCGATAATCAGCACTCAGATAATTAATGAATCATTTAGTCAAAATAAATCTATAGATTATTCACAGGCAAAAGAAGAGATTAAACATAGAATTGATAGAAGAAACACAATCAGAAATCAAATAGAAATAATGAAAAAAAATAAAAAGAATAATCGAGAATCACCCCCACAAATTTTGAAAATATTAAAAAGAAAAAATATTGAATTAATATTTCAATTTTGCATTGAAAAAATATACGTAGATATCTTTTTATGTATCATTAATATGCGCAGAATTTCTCTACAACTTTTTATGGAATCAACAAAAAAAATTCTTGAAAAATACATTGACAATAATGAAATAAAGAAAGATAAAGAAAGAATTAATAAAAAAAAACAAAATAAAATTGACTTCATTTCGCCCATGACTATAAAAAAGGGTTTTGATAATCTTAGAAATAGTAAGCGGAAGCCACATATTTTTTTTGATTTATCTTATTTGTCACAAAAATATGTATTTTTTAAATTATCACAAACCCAAGTTATTCACTTCAATAAGTTAAGATCTATTCTTCAATATAATGGACCATCTTTTTTTATTAAGAATGAAATAAAGGATTTTTTTGGAAGACAAGGAATATTTGATTCCAAAGTAAGACATAACAAACTTTCAAATTATGAAAAGAATCCATGGAAAAACTGGTTAAGAAGTCATTATCAATATGATTTATCTCAGATTACATGGTCTACATTAGTCCCACAAAAATGGCGAAATCAAATAAATCAATGCCATATGTCTCAAAATGATGATTTAGAGAAATGGCATTCCTATGAAAAAGACCCATTATACGATTACAAAAAAAAACAAAATTTGAAAGTATATTTATTACCAAATAAAGAGGAGAATTTTCAAAAAAACTATAGATATGATTTTTTCTCATATAAATATATTAATTCTGAAACTAAAAATAAGTCTGATATTTATAGAGCATCATTAGAAACAATAAAGAAGCAAGAAAATTCCACCAAAAATAAAGAAACTTTTTTTAACATACTCAAGAATATTCCTATCAAGAATTTTAACATCCTCAAGAATATTCCTATCAAGAATTATCTAGAAAAAAGTGATATTATATATATGGAAAAAAATAAAGATAGAAAATATTTGGGTTGGCAATTTAATACAAATATTCAGGTTGAACCTAATATAAGGGATAATTCTCATAATAATGGTCTTTTTTATCTTCCGATTAAATCCAATTCCGAAATCAATTATAAAAAGGTCTTTTTTGATTGGACGGGGATGTCTTTTGATTGGATGGGAATGAATGAAAACTTCTTAATCTTAAATCACTTCATATCGAATCCGAAAGTTTTTGTATTTCCAGAGTTTTTAATACTTTATCATAAATATAAAGAGAAACCTTGGTTTATCCCAAGCAACTTACTTC